TAAAAGACAAGAAAAAACTCTTTCTAACTCCAGAGATAAATATTAGCCCTAACAAAGCTAGTTATAATGCTAAAAGATTAGAATCACAAAAAAGCATTTGGCAAATATTAAAAAGAAGGAATTCTCGATTAATTCGCAAATTACATTATTTTATAAAATTTTTCATTGAAAGGATATACATAGATATTCTTCTATGTCTCATTAATATTCCCAGAACCAATGCACAATTTTTTATTGAATCAACAAAAAAAATTATTGATAAATACGTTTACAATAATGAAAGAAATCAAAAAAGAATTGGTAAACCAAATCAAAAGAAAATTCACTTTATTTCGATTATAAAAAGGTCAGTTTCTAGTATTAGTAATAAGAGTTCACAGATTTTTTATGACTTATCCTCCTTGTCACAAGCATATGTATTTTACAAATTATCACAAACCCAAGTTATTAACTTGTATAAGTTAAGATCTGTCCTTCAATATAACGGAACATCTCTTTTTCTTAAGAACGAAAGAAAAGATTATTTTGGTTTTGGAGCACACGAAATATTTCATTACGAATTAAGACATAAGAAACTTCGTAATTCTGGAATGAATCAATGGAAGAACTGGTTAAGAGGTCATTATCAATATAAATATTTATCTCCGATTATATGGTCTAGATTAGTACCACAAAAGTGGCGAAATAGAGTAAATCAACATTGTGTGGCTCAAAATCAAAATCAAGATTTAAGCAAATGGGATTTATCTCAAAAAGATCAATTAATTCATTACAACAAACAAAATGATTATGAAGCAGACTCATTAACGAATCAAAAAGAAAATTTTAAAAAACACTATAGATATGATCTTTTATCATATAAATATATTAATTATGAAGATAAGAATGACTCATATATTTATGGATCACCATTACAAGTAAATAATAACCAAGATATTTCTTATAATTACAACACACATAAACGCAAATTTTTTGATATGCTGGAAGGTATCCCTATCAATAATTACCTAGGCGAAGATGATATTATGTATATAGAGTATATAAAGAAAAACCCGGATAGAAAATATTTTGATTGGAAAATTCTCCATTTTTGCTTTAGAAAGAAGGTCGATATTGAGGTCTGGATCAATACCAGTATCAACAGTAATAAAAATACCAAGACCGGGTCGAATAATTATCAAATAATTGATAAGAAAGGTCTTTTTTCTCTCACACAAGATCAAGAAATCAAACCATCCAATCAAAAAGACCTTTTTGATTGGATGGGGATGAATGAAGAAATACTAAATCGTTCCATATCGAATCTGGAACCTTGGTTCTTCCCAGAATTTGTGCTACTTTATAATACATATAAAATGAAACCCTGGGTTATACCAATCAAATTACTTCTTTTAAATTTTAATGGAAATAAAAATTATAGTAAAAATAGAAATAGCAATAGAAAGCAAAAAGGGAATCTTTTTATATCATCCAACGAAAAAAAACTTTTAAAATTAGAGAATCGAAATCAAGAAGAAAAAGAATCCGCAGGACAAGTAGATCTTGGATCAGATGTACAAAACCAAGGAAATCTTGAATCAGTCCTCTCAAACCACGAAAAAGATATTGAAGAAGATTATGCAGGATCAGACTCAGACATGCAAAAACGTACAAAGAAAAAGCAATTCAAGAATCACACGGAAGCAGAACTCGATTTATTCCTAAAAAGATATTTGCTTTTTCAATTGAGATGGGATGATTCTTTAAATCAAAAAATGATCAATAATATCAAGGTATATTGTCTCCTGCTTAGACTGATAAATCCAAGAGAAATTTGTATATCTGCTATTCAAAGGGGAGAAATGAGTCTGGATCTAATACCGGTTCATAAAGATTTAACTCTTACAGAATTGATGAAAATGAAAAGGGGTATATTTATTATCGAACCAATTCGTCTGTCTGTAAAAAATGATGGACAATTTATTATGTATCAAACTATAGGTATTTCATTGGTTCATAAGAGTAAGTACCAAACTAATCAAAGATACCGAGAAGAAAGATATGTTGATAATAAGAATTGTGATAAATTCAGTGCAAGATGTCAAAAGATGATTGGAAATAAAGACAAAAATCATTATGATTTGCTTGTTCCTGAAAACATTTTATCGCCTAGACGTCGTAGAAAATTTAGAATTCTAATTTGTTTCAATTTGAGGAATAGGAGTGGTGTGGCTAGAAATCCAGTATTTTGCAATGGGAACAGCTGTAATAAATTTTTGGATGAAAACAAACATCTTGATAGAGATAAAAATCAATTAATTAAATTAAAAAAATTAAAGTTCTTTCTCTGGCCCAATTATCGATTAGAAGATTTAGCTTGTATGAATCGCTATTGGTTTGATACCAATAATGGTAGTTGTTTTAGTATGATAAGGATACATATGTATCCACGATTGAAAATTCGTTGATGTCACATTTTTTATATATCCTTACTAGATCTAGTATATGAAAGTAAACAAATGCACACATGCGATGTCTTACATTACATTCTGATGCATGATACTAATACGTATCAATTAGATTTTTTATTGATATTGATTAATTTTATTTCATAAACGAGGTATCCATAACGAAATAAAGATTATTGCGTATACTAGATTAAAATGACCGGCATAATAATATTATTATTATAATTATAATATTATTATATTACTGATGGGTAAAATTCAAATTTTTAAAAAAGAAAAAAAGGGAGGGAAGAGAAGATTTCGTTTTATGGTAAAAAACTTATTCATCTCAGTTATTTCTCAAAAAGAAGCAAATAGGGGATCTGTTGAATTTCAAGTATTCAGTTTCACCAATAAGATCCGAAGACTTACTTCACATTTGGAATTGCACAGAAAAGACTATTTATCTCAGAGAGGTCTACGGAAAATTCTGGGAAAACGTCAACGGTTGCTGTCTTATTTGGCAAAGAAAAATAGAGTACGTTATAAAGAATTAATTGGTCAGTTGGGTATTCGGGAGACAAAAATTCGTTAATTTGAAGAGTCCTTTTGAATTATTTGATTTAGTAGATCTTGAATTTTGATGAACTTCTTTTCGTTTTCAGCAATTCATGGAAGAATGAATCAGGGGAAAACCTATGAATGTACCAGCTACAAGAGAAGACCTCATGATAGTCAATATGGGTCCTCATCACCCATCAATGCACGGTGTTCTTCGACTCATCGTTACTTTAGACGGTGAAGATGTTATTGACTGTGAACCAATACTAGGTTATTTGCACAGAGGGATGGAAAAAATTGCGGAAAACCGAACAATTATACAATATTTGCCTTATGTAACACGTTGGGATTATTTAGCTACTATGTTTACAGAAGCAATAACCGTAAATGCACCAGAGCAGTTGGGAAATATTCAAGTACCTAAAAGAGCCAGCTATATTAGAGTGATTATGTTGGAGTTGAGTCGTATAGCTTCTCATTTATTATGGCTTGGCCCTTTTATGGCAGATATTGGTGCACAGACTCCTTTCTTCTATATTTTCAGAGAAAGAGAGTTAGTCTATGATCTATTCGAAGCTGCCACCGGTATGAGAATGATGCATAATTATTTTCGTATAGGAGGAGTAGCTGCTGATCTACCGCATGGATGGATAGATAAATGTTTGGATTTCTGCGATTATTTTTTAACAGGGGTTGCTGAATATCAAAAACTTATTACGCGTAATCCTATTTTTTTAGAACGAGTTGAGGGAGTAGGCATTATTGGTGTAGAAGAAGCAATAAATTGGGGTTTGTCAGGACCAATGCTACGAGCTTCCGGAATACAATGGGATCTTCGTAAAGTTGATCATTATGAGTGTTATGACGAATTTGATTGGGAAGTCCAATGGCAAAAAGAAGGAGATTCATTATCTCGTTATTTAGTACGAATTGGTGAAATGGTGGCATCTATAAAAATTATTCAACAGGCTCTGGAAGGAATTCCGGGAGGGCCGTATGAGAATTTAGAAATCCGATGCTTTGATAGAGCGAGGGATCCCGAATTGAATGATTTTGAATATCGATTTATTAGTAAAAAGCCTTCTCCCACTTTTGAATTGTCGAAACAAGAACTTTATGTGAGAGTCGAAGCCCCAAAGGGAGAGTTGGGAATTTTTCTGATAGGGGATCAGAATGTTTTTCCTTGGAGATGGAAAATTCGACCGCCGGGTTTTATCAATTTGCAAATTCTTCCTCAGTTAGTTAAAAGAATGAAATTGGCTGACATTATGACGATACTAGGTAGCATAGATATAATTATGGGAGAAGTTGATCGTTAAAATGATAATTGATACACCAGAAGTACAAGATATCAATTCTTTTTCCCGATTGGAATACTTAAAAGAGGTTTATGGGATCATATGGATGCTTGTACCTATTTTTACTCCTGTATTGGGAATCACAATAGGTGTACTAGCAATTGTGTGGTTAGAAAGAGAAATATCCGCAGGGATACAACAACGTATTGGACCTGAATATGCCGGTCCTTTGGGAATTCTTCAAGCTCTAGCAGATGGTACAAAACTACTTTTCAAAGAGAATCTTCTTCCATCTAGAGGAGATACTCGTTTATTCAGTATCGGACCATCCATAGCAGTCATATCAATTCTACTAAGTTATTTAATAATTCCTTTTGGCTCTAACCTTGTTCTATCCGATCTTAATATCGGTGTTTTTTTATGGATCGCCATTTCAAGTATTGCTCCCATTGGACTTCTTATGTCAGGATATGGATCAAATAATAAATATTCCTTTTTAGGTGGTCTACGAGCTGCTGCTCAATCAATTAGTTATGAAATACCATTAACTCTATGCGTGTTATCAATATCTCTACGTGCGATTCGTTGAGACATAAACCTTTCTCTATTCCCTTTCTTTTCTTTCTTTTTTTATAGGAAAGAAGTTGAATGAATTGAATAAATATCGTCATTTTTTATTCATCATTCGGGTTGATAAACTAAATCAGATAGTTAT